ATAGTGTGGTTTAGACGAGACCTTTCCCCTTCCTTTATGGGAATAATACCTAGGAATACAAAAAAGGAATCGGAAATATCGACAAATTTGTGCGGAGTCCAAAGAAATGAAAAAGGGGTCAACCGTTCCAAATTTCTCTTTATCTAATTTGAATATCAGAATAGCGGATAGAGTCCGGATTCAATAGGTCAGGTCCACTTACTTTTCCTTTTTCATTTGTAGATTTCTAAGCGATTAGATTGGAATAATTCAAAATAGGAATATTTGGTCATTCAAGAGATGACTTCTCTTAGCATTCTTTAGTATAATGATAATGAATTAATGTTCAACTTTAGAACGACTCTCGAATCCATTCTACTTAATATAATACAGTTGGTTCCTTTTTTTCCTTTCAAAATAGCAAGAAGCAGTATAGCTATTCTACGTTCAACTAGGAATACTACGACTCAGGTTTTATGAAAAAAAGAAAAAGCCCCTTATCGGATTTGAACCGATGACTTACGCCTTACCATGGCGTTACTCTACCACTGAGTTAAAGGGGCCTTTTTAGTCAATTCCTGAATGATTCATTGTGGGGGTAAGATATATATCTCCATGTAGTACATACTAAGTTATTATAGACTATATAATGACTATATAATGTAAGATATATATCTCCATGTAGTACATACTAAGTTATTATAGACTATATAATGACTATATAATAAAGTAGACTCATAGTGGCTAGTGCCTTCTTCCGGAATGAGAAAGTGAATTTCACTATCGAGTCTAGGATAAAACGGCTTATTGATCTTTTTAAAATATGACTTCACTGAATCAAGGCGACCCCAATTTCTTTTATTAAATTGCTACTCAGCAGAACAAAACTCACTTGATACATGTACCTAGCAATTTGACATAGATCGGAGATATTTCATTCAAAAATGGGATGGAGAAGTTGGATTTGTCCCCTGAAATTCTTAGATGAAAAAAAAAGAATTTCCGAAACTCTCTTGATCCTTCTTACCAGCTTTATCATCCCGGATTTCTTATTTTTTCATTTTCTGGTATAGATCTTTCTTTTTTTCTAGATTCTATTTATACTAGATTCTATCTATATATATTTTCTTTTTTTATTCAAAAGTGAGTTATATAACAAATAAAATAAATAGAAAAAAAAACACACAATTTTTTTGATTTCATTTTTGTATTCGAAACTCTCTTAGAATAATTCTTACAATTAGTAAATAATATTTCATTTACGAAATTTCAATTTAATAATGATATATTCTATTAAATATAGAATCTAAATGGACTTCAATCAAAATAATTAAAAAAAATTCTAGATAGACTAAGAATATCGAATCGTTTTTTCATAGAAATTCTATGTATAATAGAATAGGCTTACTCTATATTTATAGATATATATATTAACTAACTAAAAATAGAATTTCAAAAAAAAAAAAATTCTATTGAATTCTATATTAAACAGAATTCAATCAATATAGTATATATAATGAAATAAAATAGGAATAATGGATAATGGGAATGATTTCTATATCGAATCGAATGGAATGGAGGTTAGAATGAAGAATTCATAAATAGGAATGTGGAATCAAAAAGCTCTATGGAATCATGAAAGGCGTAAAGATCCTTTGTATCGAATTCCATTATTACAGAATATTGACAATTTCAAAAAACTTATCATACTATGATCATAGTATGATGGCGGTCGGACACCTATGCCCCCATCGTCTAGTGGTTCAGGACATCTCTCTTTCAAGGAGGCAGCGGGGATTCGACTTCCCCTGGGGGTAGGGTACTACAAAAGGAAGTTGATCGTGCATTATCAATAAGTCTAAATTGGAATTCATTCTTCCTGGGTCGATGCCCGAGCGGTTAATGGGGACGGACTGTAAATTCGTTGGCAATATGTCTACGCTGGTTCAAATCCAGCTCGGCCCAAGAATTCACTCATAGACCATGAGATCAAAATATTTGTCCACCAGAAGCGTCTGCTATGTGCGAAAAAGGAATCCCATTTTCTTTTCTATATCAATCTCTATTTGTGTGCGTTATTTATTTGTTCCGAGAAATTGCGTAATGGTCTAGATTCATATCAAGATCTGTAAGTATAAAGTCTAAGGAAAAGAAAAAGAGAAAGCATTTTTTGATTTCGATTTTGAAATCAATAAGGAAAGGATCACTAGTACTTAATCTAATTTGGGCCCTTCTCACTAACACTAAAGTATATAGCCATGTAGATATCACTATATGACTTATGTCTCTATCGCAACACGAAAATTTTGAATCGAAATGGGGTTGGCTGAAATCCTAAAAAATGGATGTTGTATACCTCATTTCCATGGGATTGTAGTTCAATTGGTCAGAGCACCGCCCTGTCAAGGCGGAAGCTGCGGGTTCGAGCCCCGTCAGTCCCGACGGATCAAATAAATACATTAATTTAGCTCTCCATTTTTGAGCCAAAACGAGAAAATGAAGAGAATTTCAACTATTCTCACTAGAGATTCTTAGTTCTTTCCTTTTTCCTTTCGCATTTCTTTATTTCTCACCAAAGACAAACAAATATATAAATTTTCATTATTGCAACTAGTACCGATTGGTGAGAGAGAGATAGAGTTGGATTAGTCCAACTATTGGTAACATCATAGTAAGGATTCCAAGAGATAGCGTACTGGGTTTGATCTTTCAATTTCTCGTCTCTATCTAATTAATGGAATTCTCTAATGGAATAAATAATAGAATAGAGTATCTCGGAACACATAGAGAACTTGAATTTGTTTCTTGTACAATCCAAAATGGAATTCTAGTTACTCCGAAAAAAGACTTTTCAGATTAAAATGATCTCCTTTCTGACTCCGACTTTGTGTAGTCTCACTTACTAAGACTAACAAATTTCAATTTGAAAATCTATCTCATTCAAATTTTCCACTGAACTTTGAATATATACTAGTACTAATCCAAGAAAAGAGGAAATTAATAAAAGAAAGATCAAAGAAGGATACCGACCTCCTTTAGTGTTAATAATGAGGTAATGAATAATATTTTTTCCTTCGTTCGTATTAGAAAACGAAAGGAAAGGTGCTAGCGAAAAAGGAAAAAGCCTGAACGAATTTGATAGAAGATTAGATCATTTAGACCGGAATTCCACTTTTTGATCCTTTTTTCTTACAATTTTCTTATAAGAAAAAGGAAAACATAAAAAAAAAGAGAAGTTTAGAGCTTAACCCCTTTCTTCCCCCTTTTTGATTTGACTTCTATTCTTTTGTAGGATTTGTTACCAATGGAAGGGGACAAAAGGTCAGATGAGACTTCATCAGATAATTGTACAAGGAAGATGGTAGGTTAGAGAAAGGAAAGCATGTAAAAGAATAAAAAATAAGTCAAATTTTGGATTCAATCATGAATTCAATTTATTGAATTAAGTATGGATAAAAGATCTTTCTATGTTATACTATTCAATTCGCGACGACAAATTGATTTGATAGCCCAGCTATTGTTATTCCTAATATTTCTGTGATTCAATATTATCGAAATGGAATTCATCCCATTGAAATTACAGGCGAAAACTTGATCCTCTCTATGGGATTAAATCCCGAGTTATTACGAAGTAAAAAACAATGAGATTATGGAAGTAAATATTCTCGCACTTATTGCTACTGCACTCTTCATTCTAGTTCCTACTGCTTTTTTACTTATTATATATGTAAAAACGGTCAGCCAAAATGATTAATCTGAATGAAACTTGACTTCTTAAGTCTTTATGAATGATTTCTTAAATCAAATAAAAAAAAATAAGGATAGAATCCGCAATATTCTATGAGATCTAATAATATGGTAGAAAGATTGATATATTTCTTTCTACCATACTATCTATTAGATTAGCATTTTTGTAGTGTATAAAGTTTTACTGGCTAAAGATCGAGCAGGCTTACTTAATATGAATCAATCTAGAATATCTATCTTCATAGATATATATCTATGAAGATAAAATGTATATAAGCCACTATTCCTATATTTCTTATTTGATTGATTTGTATTAATTCCGATCAATCCGAAATAGAAATAATCGAAAGGCAACTCTTACTTTTATGGTTCGAATTCCGAAATTTCTATTTGAAAGAATCCGAAATCTCGAAAAATCAAAAATAAAGGAGTATGGGCACTTATTAAGAAAAGATAATCTTTTTTTTAACATTCCAAAGCAGTACTTGATTGAGCCGCTAACATAGGGGATGCTCCAAGAAAGATGGGAGAACTTCTTCGAATTTCAAAAGGGAGTATTAAACCCTACTAATTTGTAACACTTGAATCTGATATGAAATGGGTCGGTGGCAATAAAGCATAAATCAAATTTCTACAATAATAAAGCAAGTGGTGAGTACACCATATGTGACTCGCCCGGCTCAAGATTTTATTAATTGTGCCTATAATAAGTATAAGTCTTATCAAAAAGTCTGATAAAAGCTCGTTCGGCGAAATAGACAATTTAGGAAAAATTCACGTGGAATAAATTGCCTATCATCTACAGCCTTTTTCGAAAAAAAAAGATGTGAATAATTGAAATTTCTGTTGAATTGACATTTTTCTAGTTAAAATAAACGAAAAAGCTTTCCAGAAAGATCTAGAAAACAATTTCGAAAGTTTGATTCCTTACCTCAATTCCATAAATAGTACTTCTAGAGTCCACTTCTTCCCCATACTACGAGTGAAAGGGAAAATGTAAAGACTACCATTAAAGCAGCCCAAGCAAGACTTACTATATCCATGTGAATTATGTCCCCTATCTCTATGAATATGAAGGATTTCCTCTATCATTGTTCCCTAATAATAGTGAAATGGAGGGTGCATAGTCAAAAGGGGATTCTTATCCCAAACTTGTTATTTAATGAACCAATCCAATAAAAACGCTTCTAAGAAATTCTTATATGATTTCGAGTAGAATTGGGAAAGATTAAGCACAAGCAAAATATGCAGTGACTTCCGCGGACAAGGGAGTGGTTACTAATTGAACATGTAGTAATAATCAAAAATAAGACCTATTCTTTCTTTTGTTAACCTCCCTAATTCATAGAAAGAAGAGGAATAACAACTAGATAACCAAGATAGATCATTATTTATCACATATCCATTTTTTCCTTTGCCATTTGATCTATTTCGTCTCTGTGAAAAAGATGGAGACAGTTGATTCTATTCTTGAATTCCACAGGGTTACTAAAAAGAGGTTCTTTTTGTACTTTTATAGAAAAAATTCTCCAATCAAATATTGATTGAATATCTGAGTACTCAGGGACTTTCGTGAGTTTGTAGACAAAGTAACTTCTTCCTATTAGTACTAACTACTAATTAGTTAAACCATCCTTCGTTTATAGAATCTGCCCTGTCAGTAACTATTTCATTAGTAGAGTAGTGGAATGGCTCTCAAGACTTCCCGATTCCCTTCTAATACGAAAATCTTTCTTTGAATCCTAGACACAAAAATTTATAGATCTTTCTAGAACTTCCATATGCTTAGAATCAAGGACGTATCAACAGAACCTTTCCACCCTTCTACTCAGAAATAATTCGGTGAGTTATATTATCAAATAAGGGATTTCGGGTCTGTTGTTGATCAGGCGACACCCAGATTTGAACCGGGGAAAAAAGGATTTGCAGTCCTCCGCCTTACCACTCGGCCATATCGCCAAAACGAAACAAAATAGATGACAATATTCCCTCCCTTTTTGCTTTGGAGTAGATTACTGAACTCCTTTTTTTATTGTACTTGCATCTTCTGGAATTGCAGATCATTTCCCTTACGAAAAGAAACCATTCTTTTTTTTGATTAGATCCACCCATTATATAGTATCGCAAAATACACAATACCTAAAAACTTCTCCTATCTATTGAAAAGGAAAATGTGGACTTTGAGTCACAAAAAAATGAAAAATTCATGAGAAATTTGAACCATTAACTATTGACTTGTGACTTGATTGCGAATTCATGAATGATTCTTGGATTTGGATCTCAAATTAGGTTTCCCTAATGACATAAGAAAGTCAAAATAAAATCAAAAAAATAACGAATTTTTATTGAGATTGACTCTTTTCAATAAGAAAACCCTTCTTAACTTTCATTTTCTCAATTTCAATTATAACAACATATATTCATATATGTAAACCCCGGAACCAGACCAGAAATTCCACAGATATAGAATCGGGTATCCATATATGATATATGATGCCCACAGGCAATTATCAGAAAATATCGTACTTCAAATTTTCATGGAATCCGTTGACTAAAACAAAACGAAAAATCGAGTTTTGGGTCGAACACCGCCTGTGCTGAATAGAATTGCAATACAAAAAAGGGAAACATATACATATATAGATATATATAGATAAGATATTTATATCTACACTTTAATAAATACAAGTAAATACAACCTGCTTCCCAATCAATCGTATTTTTTTTACGAATTCGAAATATAGGTCAAAGTTTTTCTTTTCTCGGCAAATCCTTTTTTTAATAATGGAATACACCAAGAGGTTAAGTGAAAAAAAAAATCAACGTTGTATTGTTTCGGATTATTCTCTATTTATCTCGGCGAACAGATCAGATCATTTCTTTTTCCGGTATCCAACAGAATTGAAATATGGAATATCATTAGAATAGTAGTAATTAAATCACTATCAAATTGCATAAATCTAAGCAAGAAAATCGAGGTTCCAAGAATGGTTTCTCAATTCCTTTCATCTCTTCTCTTCAAAATGCAATTTCAAAAGTAGAAAATAAAATGATCTTTATTCTCCCGTTCATACGTATTTCATACATTGCATATCTGTGGTATGGAATTGGGTAAATTTTTATGTGATTTAGTAAACAGAATCCAAATTCCATCGACGCTAGGTCAATCTCTATGATTCGATGAAGAATGGGCCAATAATGGGAGATTTTTCTAGAAATGGGAAATTCATTTCAAATGTTCCGGGATAGAAATGAGAGCGTGTCGACAATACCTGGGTTTAATCAGATCCAATTTGAAGGATTTTGTCGGTTCATTGATCAAGGTTTGACGGAAGAACTTTCTAAGTTTCCAAAGATTGAAGATAGAGATCAAGAAATTGAATTTCAATTATTTGCGGAAGCATATCAATTGGTAGAACCATTGTTAAAAGAAAGAGATGCTGTGTATGAATCACTTACATATTCTTCTGAATTATATGTATCCGCAGGATTAATTTGGAAAATGAGTAGGGATATGCAAGAGCAAACCATTTTTATTGGAAATATTCCTCTAATGAATTCCCTGGGAACTTTTATAGTAAATGGAATATACAGAATTGTGATCAATCAAATATTGCAAAGCCCCGGTATTTATTATCAGTCAGAATTGGACCATAACGGAATTTCGGTCTATACCGGCACCATAATATCAGATTGGGGAGGAAGATCAGAATTAGAGATTGATAGAAAAGCAAGGATATGGGCTCGTGTGAGCAGGAAACAGAAAATTTCGAT